GAGCACGTCTAGCATATTTTTTCACAGTAGCGGGATCGCTATAACTGACTCCGTTGAGTTCGCCGCCATAGAACTCGACAGTTACACCTACTTGTTCGACACTATATTTAGATTCCGCCCTTCTAAAAGGAACATCGGCTCTAACAATTCCGTCTCCGTCTACCAAAACAACCGGAAATGTTTCAAAAAAAGTAGGCATACGACGTACAAAAAGTTCGCGCCCCTCTTTATCTCTAAAGATAGGATGTCCTAACCACCCAACAGCTATTCCATCCCCGTTGTCCATTGAGCCCGCTCTGAATAACCCCCCCTTTGCCGGATTATTGCCGATGTAATCATAAAAAGCTAGTTTTTCGGGAATTTTAGACCAAGCTTCAGATAAACTTTGATTTTCAGCCAACCCAGCACCAATTCTTCGATATATTTCTTGTTGGAAGTATCCTTGATCCCATTGATAACGAGTGGGACCAAATAATTCAATCGGGGTAGTTGCTGAACCATACCACATAGTTCCAGCAACTACAAAAGCGGCAAAAAAGACAGCAGCAATACTACTGGAAAGGACGGTTTCAATATTTCCCATACGTAATCCTTTGTATAGGCGTTGAGGTGGACGTACACTAAGATGGAATAGACCCGCCAATATGCCCAAGGTCCCTGCTGCAATATGATGAGAGGCTATTCCTCCCGGAACAAAAGGATCAAAACCCTCCACACCCCACGCTGGATTTACGGATTGTACCCTTCCAGTTAGTCCATAAGGATCGGACACCCATATTCCAGGACCATACAATCCTGTTACATGAAATGCACCAAAACCAAAGCAAGCCACCCCTGATAGAAATAAATGAATTCCAAAGATCTTAGGCAAATCCAAAGAGGGTTTTCCTGTACGTTCATCAGTAAATATTTCTAGATCCCAATACACCCAATGCCAGATAGCTGCCAAAAAGCACAAGCCCGAAAACACAATATGTGCCCCGGCCACACCTTCGTAACTCCAAATACCCGGATTCGTTACAGTACCCCCTGTGATACTCCAACCGCCCCATGAATTGGTTATTCCTAAACGAGTCATGAAGGGTATAACGAACATACCCTGTCTCCACATTGGATCAAGAACAGGATCAGAAGGATCAAAAACTGCTAATTCGTATAGAGCCATCGAACCGGCCCAACCAGCAACCAGAGCTGTATGCATTATATGGACAGAAATCAAACGACCGGGATCATTCAATACGACGGTATGAACACGATACCAAGGCAAACCCATGGAAATACCCCTTTATCAATGAAAAATAGACACAATGTAACTTTATTGCATTGGAAAAAACTATGCTGTGGACCCTCTTTTTAGTGGATTATCTTGGGGAAAGAATTAATATTTGTTTGATTTGTTAATATTTGTTTGATTCTTTTCAATTACTTTTAGTAATAATGAAACTATTTTGTTCGTAGGAACAAAAAGAAGCAGATCTATTCTACACCCGATAAGTACCAATACGCAATGGTAGGGGAGTTGATACCATTTTATATGAGTGAATGCATATATATATTTGTTCATCATTCAAAGGACTTATTTGTAATAATTTTCCTTTATTCATTTTGTCTTCTTTATCTTTTTTTATGAACTTAGTCAATCTATGGATAAAATATGATAAAGGCCAATATTAGTAGGACACTAAATCCATTGTTACGCTTTCACATCAAAGTGAGATATAGTACTTAATTTTTATTTTATTTAATGCCTATTGGTGTTCCAAGAGTACCTTTTCGAAGTCCTGGAGAGGAAGATGCATTGTGGATTGACGTATAGTGCGACTTGTCAGATATATTGGGTCATATGGTATTTCCCCATTCTCTTCCCCGATCGAGATATCCTCCCCTTCGCCCAAGAAAGATTGATTGAATTATCAAAAATTTGGAGCGTGAAGTTCAATTAGATCCATTTTTTCGGGAGGGTACACAGATTAATATTATCAATTAGAATAATTTATGGTTATCTTGGTTAGGCCAATAAAATGAAGTATCCAGGCTCCGTTTAGAAAAAAACCGGTAATAAATCTATTTATGATTACTATTTCTATCATATTCTATCATATTCTATTTACTATTTCTATCATATTCGATTTCTTTATATATTTATAATAGAAGTGATCTCAAACTGTTAATCAATCGAGTAATATGATGAATGCATTGAATATCTGTTGTAAGACATGAAATAAATTGTAAAAAGGAAGTCGTAGCAAAAGGACGTGGTATTGGGGCATTTGTCATATATGTGCAAATCCAAATCGGGCGGATCTTTACTCGGAGTAGAGCATAAACCTAAAAAAATTGAAGAAGCCCATTCAGGAACAAGAAAATTACATCGCGATTGAGATTGTATCTCGATGAAACAATACATCAATGAAAAGTTAGTTAGATAAATTTAGTAATTTTTTTTATAGATAAACAAAACAGGCCAAAACCCATCTTTTTTGAAAAATGAAAGAAAAGCCCCTTTTTATAAGTTAAAAGCCTGGTATGAAAAAAAAAAAATAAATAAATAAAAGAAAGCGCTAGAATCTACATCTACACATTGATTCTTTTATTTTTTTTCGTTATTTTTGTTGAACCGTATGCATCAAAAGGTGCATGTACGGTTTCTAAGGGATACAACTTTATCCCAATCAACCGACTTTATCGAGAAAGATTACTTTTTTTAGGCCAAGGGGTTGATAGCGAGATCTCGAATCAACTTATTGGTCTTATGGTATATCTCAGTATAGAGGATGATACCAAAGATCTATATTTGTTTATAAATTCTCCTGGCGGATGGGTAATACCCGGAGTAGCTATTTATGATACTATGCAATTTGTGCGACCAGATATACAGACAATATGCATGGGATTAGCCGCTTCAATGGGATCTTTTATTCTGGTCGGAGGAGAAATTACCAAACGTCTAGCATTCCCTCACGCTTGGCGCCAATGAGTTTTTTATTTGATTTGAGAGAAAAAAGAAGACTATGCCTTCGCGCTATATGAAATATGAATATTAAGTAATAATAGCATGGCACTTCGAATTCGATATGATAAATTTTTTTAACCCTTAAATTATGTATCGAAAGAGTAGTATGAGATAAAAGGTATTTCCGATTTTATCTAATCTATCGGGAAGCCTATTTCAGCGTCACAAACTTTTTTGTTTTCACGCCGGGAGGCTCTTAACAATATTTAGGTTATGAAAGAATATGAAAATAAAAAAAATCTTGTTTTTTTATTTGAAAAAAAAAAAAAAAAGAAACTTTGGGATTGCTAAATAACAGACGAAATAAATATATAAAGCAACGGAGCCATCATAGTATTTTTGAACTACTCCAAAAACAAAAAGAAGGGTGGTTATTGGATCATTTACCAACCCGAGTCTGATAGACCCTATATTTAATTTATTTGATATTTAAGTAAGGTAAAAACGAATTCCATTATAGAGCCGTATGCAATGCGTAAAAGATGCCTGTACGGTTGTTCAATTATATATTTTATTATTCTTTATCTCTTCACCTTATCATCATGCGAGATAGAATAAACATTTATTATGTTATATCATCAGGGTAATGATCCATCAACCTGCTAGTTCTTTTTATGAGGCACAGACGGGAGAATTTATCTTGGAAGCGGAAGAACTTTTGAAGCTGCGCGAAACCGTCACAAGGGTTTATGTACAAAGGACAGGCAAACCCTTATGGGTTGTATCCGAAGATATGGAAAGAGATGTTTTTATGTCAGCAACAGAAGCCCAAGCTCATGGAATTGTTGATCTTGTAGCGACTGAATAAAAAAGAAAAAATAACAAAAATTTCAGACGAATTGGTGATTTGAGATTTTATCTTCTTACCGGATTTAATATTCTATTCATTAATCTATTAATATAGAAATAAAATAATTCATAATCATCCGGTTAAGATCGATCTAAACCAGCCCATTATGTATATGATTCAATATGCCAACTATTAAACAACTTATTAGAAACACAAGACAGCCAATCAGAAATGTCACGAAATCCCCCGCTCTTGGGGGATGTCCTCAGCGACGAGGAACATGTACTAGGGTGTATGTGCGACTCGTTCAGATCATGGGCTAGGACAAAAGAAAGAAAACAATTGATCCAGTATCAACGATCAGTACCAGTGAATAGACTAGAATGGAAGAACTCCATTCAATATCTAAAAATCAAAAAGATCTATCCTTCTATTGTGGTATCAAATGTATGGTTTCCGTTGGTGCAAATCCAATCAACTCGTTTTAAATTTAAGATGAGAAAGAATTCTCCATTGATAGCAAATGATATCCATTAAGCAGGGGAAATACTATTTTAAAAAGCAGAAAAATTATGCCTTACTCTTGCAAGAACGGACTAACAGGGTCAGCTACTCAGCTAATCTTCATAATTAAATACCGTTACTGTATAAGTAGATCTCATTGTGAAAGACCTCGTACTGGATAATTATGGGTAGAGCCAAAGAGTGTGAACTGTACAAGTTAACAATAACATTGATTAAATGAAAGAAGGGCTCCGGTGTATAGAGAGGACCTCACCGTTTAAGAAGTAACCATAGAAACGATGGAACCCACTATATCCATTTATATTTACTACTTTTATGTGTTTTTGATACCTAATATCAATACAATTTTTTTCTAGGCATTTCACCTAGAAAAAAAAAAAAAAAAATCGTGGTCGGGAAGGTTATAGTAGCAAAAGCCATTGGAATTTAAATTTTATACATTGGAAGAATCCGTTTTGTTATTAATAGACTAGGATACGGGAAGGGAATAACTGAAAGAAAGGAAATCGATTAGTTATTCATCAAAGTTTCATTTATTCAATGACCAGAATTAAACGAGGGTATATAGCTCGAAGACGTAGAACAAAAATTCGTTTATTTGCATCAACCTTTCGAGGGGCTCATTCAAGACTTACTCGTACTATTACTCAACAGAAAATAAGAGCTTTGGTTTCGGCTCATCGGGATAGAGGTAGACAAAAGAGAGATTTTCGTCGGTTGTGGATCACTCGGATAAATGCAGTAATTCGCGAGAATAAAGTATACTTAAGTTATAGTAAATTTATACACAATCTGTACAAGAGACAGTTACTTCTTAATCGTAAAATACTTGCACAAATAGCTATATTAAATAAGAGTTGTCTTTATATGATTTCCAATGAGATCATAAAATAAAGAGATTGGAAGGAATCCGTTGGAATAGTTTAAATGGAGTTCCCTGGAGAATGAACTCTGGGAAGGTAGAGTAGAAATTAGTATGATAAAATATGATAAAGTCATCAAAATGAAGAAAGACGTTAAATAAAAAATATTTATTCCTCTTCTCCCATTTTTTTTCTTACGACAGGACATTTCGATTTTACGATTTTTCGAACAAAAAAAAAAAGTCAATCCGCATTTGAGTTTGGATTGGAATTTTATTTTGATTCAATTCAATTGAAGAGTCAACCTATTTTTTTTCTGGTTCTAAGACCAGCAGCTCTAGCGGTTGACTCGCTTCTTTCAAATTGTTTCTCATTATTAAGAAAAGGTAACGGAGATAAAATACGAGCTTGTTTTATAGCAATAGTAATTAATCGTTGTTGTTTTAAGGTCAATCTATTCACCCGTCTAGATAATATTTTTCCTTGTTCGCTAATAAATCGACTAATTAAACTCATGTTTCTATAATCAATTCGATCCCCCGATTGGATCGGAGGCAAACGCCTACGAAAAGATCGCTTAGATTTAAGAAAGATTCGCTTGGATTTATCCATGGTTTGTTTATTCCTTATCCTGAAAATCCCAATCCTATATTCTTAATTCTACATCATCTTTGATCCGATCGAAATAGGATTTGGTTTGTTTATATTTATTTGTTTATATTTTTTTATATTTAAATAAATTCAAAAATAAATTAAAATAAATTATATATATATATTGTTATATATAATATGTAATTTTTCATCTTCCTTGGAAGACTGACACACGAGCGATCGGTTCGATCTATTTCTTTATCTCCCCATGAATCGTATGTTTGTAACAACAGGGACAGAATTTTCTCAATTCCAATCGACTAGGCGTATTGTGTCGATTCTTTTGAGTAATATATCTGGAAATGCCCATTGATTCCTTATTAACACGATTTCGAACACAACTGGTACATTCCAAAATAACCGTTACTCGGACATCTTTACCCTTAGCCATGAACCTCCTTTGTTTTTTGATTCACTCAATTCTTTAATTTTCCGACCCGAAGCAAGGAAGAAGAAAGGACACAAAAATAGAAGCAGGTAACTCGAAATCAAATTATGAAAGAAATATTTTGTTGCAATCAATATAGTAATAAATAATAAGTAATATAATGATTTCTAACTATATTTATAATTTTTAATTGCCGTACAGTATTTCATTTTCAGTTAAGTATCTTGTATGATATTGTTGCCCCAACCACCGCATTTCCATTCTATTATTAATTTAATTTGAGCCTGAGCCCGAGTTCATAGTTTCACTGAGGGTGAAACCGCTTTTTCTTTGTTTTTTTTTTTTTTTTAGAAAGAATAAGTAAAAAAAGAAAAAAAGAAAAAACAAAGAAAAAAAGAAGGGAGGGGTAGGGATTAGTTACAGATATTTGATTGTATCTCTAATCTTCTTCCCCCTTCCCATATCAATAGCTAGAATGAAAAAAAGGGGAATATCAACGCATCCGGAAAAAAACGATTGATCTCTATCAATAAACCTGCTAAAGACCCGAACCATAGAGTACTTACTACCGGTGCCACGGAGAGATATGTTTTTAGATCTCGCATTTTAAAAACTCCTCTTTCTGTATTCGTTATTGTAATTTTATTGTAATTTGTAATACATAATGGTAATACATATATGACCGGATGTGTATATGTAGTTAATGACTTACCACTTGTACGCGGAGTTCCTAATTCAAATTGAAATGTACAAAATAGATATTTATTAAAAGAAAAAAATACGTCCATTTCCGCCTTAAATTCCTAAAAAATATTAATTTTTTGTGGTAGATTTCATATTTATTTCATACTTTATATAAGTCTTTTACCATATTATATGTTTGTTATATGATATATGAGACCAAAAGGAAGAAGGAAGAAATGATAAGATAGTTTGTGTATATCAATGTAGGAAATAAAGATGTGGAAAACAAGACAGGGATTCTCTACAATGACACTGTAGACCAATTGAAAGGGATGTAGCGCAGTTTGGTAGCGCGTTTGTTTTGGGTACAAAATGTCACGGGTTCAAATCCTGTCATCCCTACCTATTACTTATCTTCTGAGCAGTAACGAGGGATCAATTGAGATCAATTAATAAAATTGTACATACATAATTAAATAAATATTTCATTTTTATTTTTTATAGTATATATATATGCAAGATAAATTGGGGTTACAAAATATTTATTGTGATAATAAAGCGCTCTTAGTTCAGTTCGGTAGAACGT